TTCCAAGGCAAGGATTCAACAATCACTTAGTCAAAATCAAGTAACTATTCGTACGTTGTTGAATAGGAATAAGGACTCTCAATCTTTGATAATTTTGTCATTATCTAATTGTTTTCAAATGGGTCCATTCAACGATGCAAAATATTACAATGTAATAAAAAAAGAATCAATGAAAAGAGATACTCTAATTCCAATTAGGAATTCGTTGGGGCCTTTAGGATTAGGAAGAGCCTCTAAAAGTAAGAATTTTGATTCATTTTACCATTTAATAACTTATAATCAGATCTCGGTAACTAAATATTTACAACTTGACAATTTAAAACAGACTTTTCAGGTACTTAAATATTATTTAATAGATGAAAATGGTAGAATTCATAATCCCGATCCATGCAGTAACACTGTTTTGAATCCATTCAATTTGAATTGGCATTTTCTCCATCATAATTATTGTGAAGAAACATCTACAATAATTAGCCTTGGGCAGTTTATTTGTGAAAATGTATGTATAGCGAAAAACGGACCGCACCTAAAATCGGGTCAAGTTCTAATTGTTCAAATTGACTCTGTAGTAATAAGATCAGCTAAACCTTATTTGGCCACTCTGGGAGCAACTGTTCATGGTCATTATGGAGAAATCCTTTACGAAGGAGATACGTTAGTTACATTTATATATGAAAAGTCGAGATCTGGAGATATAACCCAAGGTCTTCCAAAAGTGGAACAAGTGTTGGAAGTTCGTTCGATTGATTCAATATCGATGAACCTAGAAAAGAGGATTGAGGGTTGGAACGAGCGCATAGCAAAAATTCTTGGAATTCCTTGGGGATTCTTGATTGGTGCTGAGCTAACTATAGTACAAAGTCGTATCTCTTTGGTTAATAAGATCCAAAAAGTTTATCGATCTCAGGGGGTGCAGATTCATAATCGGCATATAGAGATTATTGTGCGTCAAATAACATCAAAAGTGTTGGTTTCAGAAGATAGAATGTCTAATGTTTTTTCACCCGGAGAACTAATTGAATTGTTGCGGGCGGAACGAACAGGGCGTGCTTTGGAAGAAGCAATCTGTTACCGAGCCATCTTATTGGGAATAACGAAAGCATCTCTAAATACTCAAAGTTTCATATCCGAAGCGAGTTTTCAAGAAACTGCTAGAGTTTTAGCAAAAGCCGCTCTCCGGGGTCGTATCGATTGGTTGAAAGGTCTGAAAGAGAACGTTGTTCTCGGGGAGATGGTACCCGTTGGTACTGGATTCAAAGGATTAGTACAACGTTCAAGGCAACTTAACAACATTCCTTTGGAAAAAAAAAAGAATGATTTATTCGAGGTGAAAATGAGAGATATGTTGTTCTACCACAGAGAATTATTTGATTTTTTCATTTCAAAGAATTTATACGATACACCCAAACAATCATTGCGAGGATTTAATGATTCCTAAGAGCAGATTCTTAACTATTTTCGGTCATTTTTTTTTATTTGGTAATAGTAATAAAGATAATAACAAATAGAATAGAAATAAATTAATGGCTTGAATCATGTATCAACGGCTAATATCTGTTAGAGGTAGAAAAGAAGGTTCCATCGGAACAATTATTTATTTCTATTTCAGGGTACCTCGTCTCTTTTTTTTTTTAAAAAAAAAAAAGAGAGGAAGTGTGGGGAGAGAAATGACAAGAAGATATTGGAACATCAATTTGGAAGAGATGATGGAAGCAGGAGTTCATTTTGGTCATGGTACTAGTAAATGGAATCCTAGAATGGCACCTTATATCTCTTCAAAGCGTAAAGGTATTCATATTATAAATCTTATTAGAACCGCTCGTTTTTTATCAGAAGCTTGTAATTTAGTTTTTGATGCAGCAAGTAGGGGAAAACAATTCTTAATTGTTGGTACCAAAAATAAAGCAGCTGATTCAGTAGCACGGGCTGCAATAAGGGCTCGTTGTCATTATGTTAATAATAAATGGCTCGGTGGTATGTTGACGAATTGGTATACTACGGAAACGATACTTCATAAGTTCAGGGACTTGAGAACGGAACAAAAGATAGAGAGACTCAACCGTCTTCCGAAACGAGATTCGGCTATGTTGAAGAGACAATTATCTCACTTGCAAACATATCTGGGCGGGATTAAATATATGATGGGATTACCAGATATTGTAATAATCGTTGATCAGCAAGAAGAATATACGGCTCTTCGAGAATGTATCATTTTGGGAATTCCAACGATTTGTTTAATCGATACAAATTGTGACCCCGATCTCGCAGATATTTCGATTCCAGCAAATGATGACGCTATAGCTTCAATCCGATTAATTCTTAACAAATTAGTATTTGCAATTTGTGAGGGTCGTTCTAGCTATATACGAAATACGTGATTAATAATAAGATAAATAAATTATTTTTGGAACTCCATTTTTGTAACTCCATAGATTTATGAAATCGGTTACGATTTTTTAATCGCGCAAAAGAGATACAAGTAACTTAGGGGTATTATGTGATTAGTTGATATCAAAAATATATAATTCAAGTAGGCAAGTCAAAAATAGATGGTTGAATCAAAATAATTCTTTTTTTTTAAGTTCTATTTCTTTCAGAGGGCAATATGAATGTTCTATTATGTTCTATCAACACACTAAAAGGGTTATACGATATATCTGGTGTGGAAGTTGGCCAACATTTGTATTGGCAAATAGGAGGTTTTCAAGTCCATGCCCAAGTACTTATTACTTCTTGGGTTGTAATTGCTATCTTATTAGGTTCAGCCATTATAGCTGTTCGTAATCCACAAACCATTCCTACTGACAGTCAGAATTTCTTCGAATATGTCCTTGAATTCATTCGAGACGTGAGCAAAACTCAGATTGGAGAAGAATACGGTCCATGGGTTTCCTTTATTGGAACTTTGTTTCTATTTATTTTTGTTTCGAATTGGTCAGGTGCTCTTTTACCTTGGAAAATCATACAGTTACCTCATGGGGAATTAGCCGCACCTACAAATGATATAAATACTACCGTTGCTTTAGCTTTACTCACGTCAGTAGCATATTTCTATGCGGGTCTTACCAAAAAAGGATTAGGTTATTTCGGTAAATACATTCAACCAACTCCAATCCTTTTACCCATTAATATCTTAGAAGATTTTACAAAACCCTTATCACTTAGTTTTCGACTTTTCGGAAATATATTAGCTGATGAATTAGTAGTTGTTGTTCTTGTTTCTTTAGTACCTTCAGTGGTTCCTATACCTGTCATGTTACTTGGATTATTTACAAGCGGTATTCAAGCTCTTATTTTTGCAACTTTAGCTGCGGCTTATATAGGCGAATCCATGGAGGGTCATCATTGACTAGTTTTCGAAATAGGCTTTTTTTAGCTTAAGACTTACGCAATATATGCGCGGATCAAGATAATCTGCTTAGGGAACATAACATAATATATAAATCAATTATATAATAAAAATTATAACAAATTATATTATATAATATATTCTATAATATAAATAAGATATATACGATCTAGAGAGGAATAGTAAAAAAAGCTTAAGATCTTAGAGATATTAGGGAGTTGCAACAAACGGGGAAGTAAAAAAAAGGAAAGAGATCTAAAAGATCTTTTTCCTAAAATTCCAGTTAGGTCCATTTATACCCCCTCCAATGAATATTCTCTTTATATTGTTTTGTTCATTTAATTCCAATATGCAACATTATTAGCTATTAGTAATCATAATCTGAATAATAATTTGGATACTATTACTTATAGTATTATGGCGTGCTATTCTTTAAAAAGATGTTATTGTTATATAGAATGATGCCCATTCAAGTTGATTTCATCCAATTCAACGATTGACCAAAAGATGATTTTAATAAATAATAAATTACATTAACTTAGATCAATCAAATACTACTATTCCGATGTAATGATTCGATCTAAGGAATTTGTCCATGTAGATTGATTGTTCCCATGTAGTCGAATAAAAAAAGAAAAATCTAGAAAAAAAAAGTTCAATTTATAAAAAAAAATGGATTAAGGAGATGCCGAACTAGATGTATGTAATCTAATTGCTATAAGACAACTCTTGTGAATCTTTCGAAGAATTATTCTAGAATCCGATTGAATGTAAGATATGAATAGTTGATTTACGTTATGGAAGAAACACATGTATATGTGATATTAGATATTAATTAGTTATATATGAAGTAAAAATATATCTAATTAATATAATATCTAATACTGTGAATTTAGATAGGGATTCCAATAGAAGTCCTTCCCTTTCGTTTGTAATTGTGAATGAAATATTTATTCAATGAATAAAGTGAATATTGAATGAATAAATAGATTCAATCAAGAAAAAAAAACTAAAAATTGGAATGGTTTTGAAAAAAGAAAGAAATGGAAGAAAAAAAGTCATATGGATTCAAAAAAATTATGTGACTAGAAACTAAAAAAGAAATATGGAAGTAGTTCTAATGATTCAATAATATTATTACTTCAATTCAGAGTTCTTAGTTCCTTCGACTATATAGATCTTAGCGATGGAATAATTAAGTCATAATTTCTTTGTTGATCGTATCATTAACTATTTACTTATTTTGGTGTGAGGAACTTATCATGAATCCACTGATTTCTGCCGCTTCCGTTATTGCTGCTGGGTTGGCCGTCGGTCTTGCTTCTATTGGACCTGGGGTTGGTCAAGGTACTGCTGCGGGCCAAGCTGTAGAAGGGATCGCGAGACAGCCCGAGGCGGAGGGAAAAATACGAGGTACTTTATTGCTTAGTTTGGCTTTTATGGAAGCTTTAACAATTTATGGACTGGTTGTAGCCTTAGCGCTTTTATTTGCGAATCCCTTTGTTTAATCCTATAACAATACCTATTTTTTCTTAGGTTATTTCCTTGGACTTACCACTCCCGCTTTTTCGAATTATATTAAGATTTCACTCCTACAATTATTTATTTGTTGGGACAATAAACCATGGGGAAGGACTGATTGGAGGATGAG